AGGGTGTCCTAATGCGTTACAAAATTTCATTTTAGCCAATGATCCAATCATTGGGCTAATTGGAACTAATGTATCAAGCTTCTTTATAGCATTATCCATTATAAATGAATTTTCTAGCATTTCACTCCGTACCACTGAAAGATTTAGTCGCACACTTAAAAGATAGCCTAAAAAGCCGAAAGAATGGTTGGCTAATTGGTTTATATAGATCCTTCCTGGTTGAGCCCACACATAAAAATGACATTGCCATAAAAGGACAAGAAAATATTTCCATTTATTCATTAGAAGGGGCGTATCTTTTGAAACCAAAATAGATTTTCCTTGATATCTAACATAATGCATGAAAGGCTCCGTGAAGAACCATAAGACCGCTGGAAAATCATTAGAAAAGACTTCTTGTACAGGATGTTTTATTTTTCCATAGAAATAAATTCGCTCAAAAAATACCCCAGAAGATGTTAATCGTAAATGAGAAGATCGGTTACGGAGAAAAAGTAAGATGGATTCGTATTCATAAACATGAGAATTATATAGGAACAAGAAAAATCTTGAATTACTTTTCAAAAAAAAAGAAATAGATTTTTTTGGAGTAATAAAACTATTCCAATTATAATACTCGTGAAGAAAAAGCCGTAATAAATGCAAAGAAGGGGCATCTTTCACCCAATAGCGAAGGGTTTGAATCAAGATTTCCAGATGAATGGGGTAGGGTATTCGTACATCTGATACATAATTTAAATGTGGGAATTTGTCCTCTAAAAATGGAAATATTGAATGAATTGATCGTAAATTAGAATATTTTATGATTTCTGGCCTCGAAGATACTAATCGTAGGAATCGTAAGGAAAATGGAATTTCCACAATGACTGCAAATCCCTCTGATATCATTTGAGAATACAAATTCTTGTTGTACCCAAAACATTTATTTTGGTCAGAATCATTAGCGGAAATAATCAAATGATTCTGGTGATACATTCGAGTAATTAAACGTTTTACAATTAGTAAACTAGATTTATTGTCATAACCTACATTTTCCAGCAAACTCGATCCATTTAAACCATGATCATGAGCAAATGCATAAATATACTCCCGAAAGATAAGTGGGTATAGGAGATCGTGTTGCTGAGATCTATCTAGTTCGAAATATCCTTGAAATTCTTCCATTTGAAATTCGATTTGAACCGGAGATAAGGGTTTATTGGGTTATCAAATGATACATAGTACGATACAGTCAAAACAAGGTATTATAGTACGAAAAAAATAGATACCTCGGAAAAAGGTAAGACCCTCGGCAGACTCTCTATCCTCTCGTTTTTCATCTAAGTGGTTTATGGTCAGTCTAAGATAACAAGATGGTTAGAAATCCTTTATTTTTGCAATCCAATCGCTCTTTTGATTTTGAAAAAAAAAAAACCTCTTTATCAATATACTGCCTTCTTCTACACATTTATCTCCACCTCATAATGGAGAATACCTAATAGGTAGGACTCATAAAAAATGGATAATCCCTCATGGAAAAGCCTTTCCCGCGTCAAGCACTAATATAGTTTTAACGTCTAATTAGTTCGGGTAATCATTCGGATAATCATTCAAAAATGAAGACCAAAAGCTCGTTACACTTTGTTTCCCTATAATTATAATTGGGGCCACAGTTGGGCTCTGTCCATTTATTCACTCGACCCGACTTGAAATTGATTTTCCAATTTCTTTTTTTCCGCCACACCAAGAATTCCAACAATTTAAACAAGGTTTTGGACATATCCAGAAAGAATGAAATATTCTCAGAATTCTCCATTGATACGACATGCTACTTTTTCCATTCATTCCTTTCAGGATCAGTCGCGGTCTTACAAACTCTACTGATGGTATGGACGAATCCGTTGCTTCATACAAATGTGTAAAAGATGCTAGCCGCACTTAAAAGCCGAGTACTCTACCGTTGAGTTAGCAACCCGAATAAAAGAATTAGAATGTGTAGATACAATCAGAATCCCAATAAAATAAATAATAAAATAAATAAAAAGGTTGAATTGCACGGCGTAATCAAAACATTGAATTTTAAATGGCAAAACAAATTGTATCATACAAAAAAAACTTCTTGTATTACAGAAAATCCAATGAACCCATTCCTTGAATGAAATCAAATCTATGGCACGGAGAAAAATAGATCCATTTATCCACGATCGAATTATATTTATTCGATACACTGTTGTCAATATGAGTATTTGAGAAAAGAATACAATGGAGAACTAGAAAAAAATAAAATATTGTAAATTGAAATAAAAAAAAAAAAAAAATAAATAAGGACTTGTGTTGGGTTGGCACTACATAGCTAATCGACATATAGACAAATAAGGGATGTAGACGTAAGAAAAAAGTAATAAAGAAAAAAAAAAGAAGCAGTCGAAAAAAGCTCGAATTTAGTCAATCAATCAATATAAGTAAAAGAAAAAAGCTTAATCCCCCTTTTTATTTGTTCATAGAATTCCAACTAACCTCCCATTACCATTAATGGTAATACGCAAAATCGAAAGTAGGAATAACAAATTAAAAGAGAATAGCAGAGAAAAGGCTATACAAAGCTCTCGACAAGTGATCTCCACCTTCTTTATTTATTTTATATATTTCATTATATATTTCATTTTGATATATTTCATTAATTTTTCATTAATTGAATGTCGTTTGGTGATTAAGGGTAAGTTCCGTAAAAACCCCCGCTTTCTTTGAAATATCATGAACAGTTCCTGTAGGCTGAGCGCCTTTTTCAAGGAAATATAGAATAGCAGGAACATTTAAATAGGTTTGATTCTTTATCGGGTCATAAAAACCCACTTTCCGAAGATCTCTTCCTTCTCTTCGGGATCGAACATCAATTGCAACGATTCGATAAATGGCTCATTGGGATAGATGAACAATACCCCCCCCTAGAAACGTATAAGAAGTTTTCTCCTCGTACGGCTCAAGAAAATTGGAAATTATATCTATGTATAGAATGATAAGGTCAAATATATCCATAAAATCATCAAATCAACTAGACTATGATTTAAGTACTTATTCTTTCCCCCACCAAAAAAATTATTCGTATTTACAATTTGCACCCTCATAACTCAAGTTGGATAACGCTCAAATAACTCAAGGAAACCTTTTAAGCATTTCATTTATTGAGTGGTCTCTAACCCCCCTTTTGTCTGTCTCTTTTAGAATCTCTTTTGATTCTGCACTCTGATCTAGTTGTTGAGACAATCGAAAACGGTATTTCCTTGTTCCAGGATCCTTTATCTTTGCCTTGAATCATTGGGTTTAGACATTACTTCGGTGATTTTAAATCGTTTCAAAATGGCAGCAACATACCCTTTTTTTATGATTTCTTTCTATCAAAGAATCATACGACTGAGTGATTCTTGTGTAATACACTTTTGATTTGATCGAAAAAGTTTTACCAATTCCAAAAAATGTGACTTTGGAATTTGAAACTTGCTTGAATTGGATCCTTTCGATTTATATATGGAAAATATATTTACAAATATATTTACGAAGTTGTCCCAATTTATTGATTAATACTAACCCTAGATTCTTGCCTCCGAGAAATGAATCAATACTTTTTACTCGAGCTCCATCATGTACGATTTACATCACCCCCCCCAAAAAAAATGAGAGTTCTAGTGAAACAGAAGAAACGATGTCGAGTCAAGAGCACTTTCATTCGTCTATAATTCCTGTATAATAAAAAATGGCGGATGTAAGAATCCACAACGGATCGTGTCCTTCAAGTCGCACGTTGCTTTCTACCACATCGTTTTAAACGAAGTTTTACCATAACATTCCTTTATTTTGGAACCAGTATGTAATTGATTCAATTATGGAATCATGAATAGTCATTGGTTTGGTCGGTACATAGTAATCTATACTTTTTCTTTCTATATGAAATATGAATGGCTGGGTTCTGACGAAGTCTCAGAACGAATTCAATTTAATCCCCAACACCCAATACATATATTTATTTTAACATATATTTTATATTTTATTTCATTTTTTGTTTATTTAATATAATAAAATATAAATAAAATATAAATACCACGAATAAAATCAAAAATTTCTTTTTGAATCTGCACCTTCAAGTAACTTGATAGTGATAGGATAAATTTACCAATTTCACACTTCTTCGAGTACTACGAACTCATAAGAAATCATCAAAAAGATTTAAGTGATTGAAAAATTTCCGGACTCGAGATCATTATTTGAATAACATTTTCAAGTAAGGACCACATTTTAGCATCCTAATATAAATCCATATTTGTATTAAACCATCAATGATTAAAAAACTAGATAGCTAAAAAATCCAATTTATTTTTTTAGTGAACTAGTGGATAAAGACTGGTGTAAGGTAAGGTTGTTGTTTTTTCATACTGATTTCTAAAATTGGAATCGAAATAACAATAATATGGGACCCCTATACAGATAGACTCAAAAATTGTTACTGAAAGGAATTATAGATATTTTATGTTAAATATTTAACATTTAGGGATCACAAATGGATCCAATTATATCTGCGTGGTATTTGAACACGATTCAATTTGTGAAAAAGATATGATTCAGAGAAGAATTATTAAGAATACTATACTAATAAAATTTTTCCAATCCAATATTATACTCTTATTATTATACTCTTAAACAGAAAGGTGTTTTATTTTAAAAGGCAATCTTTTTTCTGATATATAGCATTATATATATTATAATGCTATAATGGGTTGAGTATGCTCTGGGACGGAAGGATTCGAACCTCCGAATAGCGGGACCAAAACCCGTTGCCTTACCACTTGGCCACGCCCCATTTCTATTCGACCCTAATAAACACTAATATTGGTATTGGTTGTTCGTCAACTCCAGTATAAATATCTATAAAATAAATAGATTGTTGCTAGAATTTTAATATGGGTCGATATAGAATTAAATTGAATTTATTGATCATTACATAGAATTCAATTAAGATATTGTATGAAAGTAGGATTTATTCTATTCTCTTTTGATTTGAGAATTGAAGGATTTTTGATTGGGGGAGTTCAAATCAAAGAAGGTTTTTGGGGTCTATCTTATTTAGTTTTATTCATTTTCCCTTCTATCAATAACTCAACTTATTAATAACTCAATCAAAATAATACAATTATCTTCAATAACAAAAAAAAACAAAATATTTGTTATGCTTAATATATTTAGTTTGATCTGGATCTGTCTTAATTCTGCCCTTTATTCAAACGGTTTTTTCGTCGCCAAATTACCAGAGGCCTACGCTTTTTTGAATCCAATCGTAGATGTTATGCCAGTAATACCCTTGCTATTTTTTCTCTTAGCTTTTGTTTGGCAGGCTGCTGTAAGTTTTCGATGAGATCTTTAATAACGTCCTAGCCAAATTCATGATTGATTCGAAAAAAAAAATTCTAACATAACACTTGATAAGATTAGATAAGTTTTAGAGTATGAACTCTCGATTCCAATATTGAAATTTTTGTACAGCCGCGAGAAATTTGGATCAACCCATTTCCTTATTATGACCTTTTTTCCCTTGCCTTTTTTCCCTTGAAAGGCCTTATTGGAGTACTCACAATGTCCAATTGTGGGTATGAAAGAAAATTTTTGGTAATGAAAAACTCCACTTATATTATAAATATTACAAATGCATTTTTTGAAAATTTCATTTTCTATTTCTAAAAAAAACTTTATTTCTTGGTGTCAAAATACAAAATAAAAATAGTAGGGTATGCGGTCTAAAATAAAAATAGCGAATCTATTCTCTTTTTTCCTAAAAAAGAATTTTGGAGATTGTGTAATGCTTACTCTCAAACTATTTGTTTACACGGTAGTAATATTCTTTGTTTCTCTCTTTATCTTCGGATTCCTATCTAACGATCCAGGGCGTAATCCTGGACGTGAAGAATAAAAAAAAAAAAAAAATAAATAAGGTTTTTCTTCCTTGATTTTAAAACGTTCTTAGCTTAGTAGGATTTTATCTATTCCACACCGAACTCGCGAGAAATTTGAAAGAAAATAACAAGGTATCGATGAAAACGGAAAGAGAGGGATTCGAACCCTCGGTACGAAAAACTCGTACAACGGATTAGCAATCCGACGCTTTCGTCCACTCAGCCATCTCTCCCCAATTGAAAGGAAGTAATTACTATGTTACATCACAAAAATAAGGCTTGAAAAAAACCCTTCTTTTTTTTTTTTCTTTTTTTTAGTGTTTTTTATATTTTTTATTATTTTATTATATATAATATAGAAATATAGATATACAATAGTTTATATAATAGATACGGAATGATATAGAATAAAATTCCATTTAGACCATTTAGAAAAATAAAAGCATTTATATTATATAATTATATTATATAAAATGGATATAAAACGTATACATATATGTTATATATAATTCTATAATCATATAACATATATGTATAAAGAAAAGGCTTGAAAGAGATATCAACAACCCAATCGACACAATCTACAATAGTCCAATATATAAATCCAATATAAATAAAATCTAAAAATGGAATCTATATTTGTTAATATGTTTAACATAGATTTTTTAGATTTTTTGAATAGATTTATTTAATTAATATATGTTTAATATATAAATTCTGGATTTTATATAATATATAAATAGAAAAAAGAAAAAATAGAAATAATGAAAAAAAAAAAAAAAATACTATTAATAATAATAAATAAAAAAACCTCTTTGATTTCGTCCGAAAGGGCCTTTTATTTCCACGGCTTGGCCTGATCAGTACCTAGCCGGGCCGGGCCTCTTTTGTTCAATCGTAATAAGATAAAATGATTTATTTAATTTGAAAACAATTAATTTGAAACCAAAACAAAAAGGCTTGTTATTGAAACAACAAAAGTCATAAAAAGACCTATTTTGATATAGAATCAAAGCGTGATTTCTTATCTTAATTTCTTATCTTCTTTATTTTCTTTTTTTTTTTTTGTTTACTGATATTTTACTGAAATAAAAAAAAAAGAAAAATATGTATATAATAAAAAATGGAACTATGGATTCGTGCACAATGCATTTTTTTCTGATCCTATCTTTTGATTACGCCCGAGTTTCTTGTTCGACAAAAAGTCCATTTATATACAATAATCGGATTGGAGCGGGTATAGTTTAGTGGTAAAAGTGTGATTCGTTCTATTAACCCCCGAATAGTTAAGGGGTCTCTCGGTTTGATTAATATTCCATTCCGAGCAAAAACTTTATTTCTTAAAAGGATTAAATCCTTTACCTTTCAATGAAAAATTCGAGGAAGAATATACATTCTCGTGATTTGTATCCAAGAATCAATTAGAAATTGAAAAATTGGATTATGAAATTACGAAACATAATTTTTTTTTTTTTTTTTTAATTGGATCAATCAATACTTCCAATTGAATGAGTATGAGTAAAGGATCCATGGATAAAGATAGAAAGTGTATTTCTAATCGTAACTAAATCTTCAATTTTTC